GAACAATTAGGAATTCGACTCAAATCAAAAAAGGCACGGCTAAACCACTTGATTCAAGAACAATTACCAATTACTAAAATTCCGTTTTGATTGAAAGTAGCGAAGCTTCTTTCATTTTATTTTGCTTAGATAATAACTAAAAATCCTAAAGGGGTTGAGAGTAATGATTTTCATATATTCATAAAAATATATTTATCTATTCTCTGTATATTAAAATACTACATTACATACAGTATATATATATAAATATCATATCTGTGATTATAATATATAAATAAAAAAAAAAAAGAAAATAGAAGAATTATTCTATACTCTACTCTAAATAATTTAAATAATTGAATCGAGACATTTTTTCAATGCAATTTTGAACGAAACTTTCAGATAAACAAATGGTATTCAATCATTCATATAATAAATAAACATATCTACATCAACCCACACACGACCCTATATTGATTTAATTCAATTAGAAGGGTATCAAAAAATAGGTAACCTCTTCTTTTTTTTTTGTTTGTTCAATAAGGTCATGAAAAATTTCTACTTAATTTATCTTTTATTTTACATAGAATGGATTTGCCTGGACCAATACATGATTTTCTTTTAGTTTTTTTGGGATTGGGTCTTATAGTGGGAAGTCTAGGAGTGGTATTACTTACCAATCCAATTTTTTCTGCCTTTTCGTTGGGATTGGTTCTTGTTTGTACATCCTTATTCCATATTCCATCGAACTCCCATTTTGTAGCTGCTGCACAGCTCCTTATTTATGTGGGAGCAATAAATGTATTAATTGTATTTGCCGTGATGTTTATGAATGGTTCAGAATATTACAAAGATTTCTATCTTTGGACTGTTGGAGATGGAGTCACTTCACTGGTTTGTACAAGTATTTTTGTTTCATTAATTACTACTATCCCAGATACGTCATGGTACGGTATTATTTGGACTACAAGGTCAAACCAGATTATAGAGCAGGACTTGATAAATAATGGTCAACAAATTGGGATTCATTTATCAACAGATTTTTTTCTTCCATTTGAACTTATTTCGATAATTCTTTTAGTTGCCTTGATCGGTGCAATTGCTATGGCTCGTCAGTACTAAATATTTCGAAATTAAATAATATAAAATTATATTAATTTAATTAATATAGACTTGTTCTTTTCTTCAAAATATTTTTTTATTGTTCATGTATAAATATATAAATATAAAGATAAAAGTATAAAAAAAATGAAAAAAAAAACGGAATTTTTCTATATTTATATCTATTTTCTATTACCAATACCTTTTTGCGTACTTTTTTAATTCTATTTTAGTCAATTGAATCGGTTAAATTGTTGTTCATATTGAAATGAATCGAGATTGATGAGGAGTTGTTCAATGATGCTCGAACATGTACTTGTTTTGAGTGCCTATTTATTATGCATCGGTATCTATGGATTGATTACAAGTCGAAATATGGTTCGAGCGCTTATGTGTCTTGAGCTTATACTGAATGCAGTTAATATAAATTTCGTAACATTTTCGGATTTATTTGATAGTCGCCAATTAAAAGGAGACATTTTCTCGATTTTTGTTATAGCAATTGCAGCTGCTGAAGCAGCTATTGGATTAGCTATTGTTTCATCAATTCATCGTAACAGAAAATCAACTCGTATCAATCAATCGACTTTGTTGAATAAATAGGGTTTATAAAAAAAAATATAGAGTATCTGCCAATAAAAAAATGGGTATGTGCAGCATATAGTGCTATTTGATAAAATGTAATAAATCAAAGTATCTTGGCCTTCTTTCATGAGCAGATCCAGAAGTAGATTGATTCTGGTAAATCTACTAAATCATTGATTCATCTGGTGTCTACAATATATAATTAATTTACTACTTTACTAGATCGAAATTTTATGATGTTAAAAAAAAATTATAGATCCAATGTCACATTCAGTAAAGATTTATGATACATGTATAGGGTGTACTCAATGTGTACGAGCTTGCCCCACGGATGTATTAGAGATGATACCCTGGGACGGGTGTAAAGCTAAACAAATTGCTTCTGCTCCAAGAACAGAAGACTGTGTAGGTTGTAAAAGGTGTGAATCCGCTTGCCCAACCGATTTTTTGAGTGTCCGGGTTTATTTATGGCACGAGACAACTCGTAGCATGGGTCTAGGTTATTGATACGTTCGAGAAAATTCCACTTGAATCCATCATTTTTTATCTTTACCGACAAAACCCGTACTCGAGAAAAGAAATATATATAATAATAAAACTAATAATTTTTTCTTTTCTCGAGTACGGGTTTTCGGGTCAAAGTCAAAGTAAGTGTATCTTGTTTTTACCACGAATGATTTTCCTTGGTTAACTATAATTGTTGTTTTGCCGATATTCGCGGGTACTTTCATTTTCTTTTTCCCTCATAGAGGAAATAAGGTTATTAGGTGGTATACTATTTGTATATGCCTATTAGAACTACTTCTAATGGCCTATGTATTCTGTTATCATTTCCAATTGGATGATCCATTAATCCAATTGGAGCAAGATTATAAATGGATCAATTTTTTTGATTTTCATTGGAGACTGGGAATTGATGGGCTTTCCATAGGACCCATTTTACTCACGGGATTCATCACGACTTTAGCTACTTTAGCAGCTTGGCCAGTTACTCGAGATTCAAAATTGTTCCATTTCCTTATGTTAGCAATGTACAGCGGCCAAATAGGATTATTTTCTTCTCGAGATCTTTTACTTTTTTTTATCATGTGGGAATTAGAATTAATTCCTGTCTACCTACTTTTATCCATGTGGGGAGGGAAGAAACGTTTGTACTCAGCTACAAAGTTTATTTTGTACACCGCGGGGGGTTCCATTTTTCTCTTAATGGGAGTTCTAGGTATGGGTTTATATGGTTCCAATGAACCAACATTAAATTTTGAAACATCAGCCAATCAGCCGTATCCTGTGGCATTGGAAATACTATTCTATTTTGGATTTCTTATTGCTTATGCTATCAAATTACCGATTATACCTCTACATACATGGTTACCAGATACCCATGGGGAAGCCCATTACAGTACATGTATGCTTTTAGCTGGAATCTTATTAAAAATGGGAGCATATGGATTGGTTCGTATCAATATGGAATTATTACCCCATGCTCATTCTATATTTTCTCCCTGGTTGATGATAGTAGGTGCAATTCAAATAATCTATGCAGCTTCAGCATCTCCGGGTCAGCGTAATTTAAAAAAGAGAATTGCCTATTCCTCTGTATCTCATATGGGTTTCATAATTATAGGAATTAGTTCCATAACTGATACAGGACTCAACGGGGCCCTTTTACAAATGATCTCTCATGGATTTATCGGTGCTGCACTTTTTTTCTTGGCAGGAACGAGTTACGATAGAACACGTCTTGTTTATCTCGATGAAATGGGGGGAATAACTATCCCAATGCCAAAAATATTTACAATGTTCAGTAGCTTTTCGCTGGCTTCTCTTGCATTGCCTGGAATGAGTGGTTTTGTTGCAGAATTTGTAGTATTTTTGGGATTAATTATGAGCCAAAAATTTCTTTTAATGCCAAAAATACTAATAACTTTTGTAACGGCAATTGGAATGATATTAACTCCTATTTATTCATTATCTATGTTACGTCAGATGTTCTACGGATATAAGCAATTTAATTCTAAAAATTCTCATTTTTTAGATTCTGGGCCGCGCGAACTATTTCTTTCAATCTGTATTTTTCTACCCGTAATAGGTATTGGTATTTATCCGGATTTCGTTCTCTCACTATCAATTGACAAGGTAGAAACTATTATATCTAATTATTTTTATAGATAGTTAGTTTTTATTTTATAATAAAAAAGTAAAAAAAAAGTTCAAAAAATGAATTTACTTTAACTTAAAACTTAATAAAATAAACTTTAATTGTAATCAAATATTTTTGTAGTTTTTGAAAATCATTTGACTTGATTCAAATGATTTTCAAAAACTCGTACAAACTTTAGTTATCTATGCTTATGCTATTCCTATTATGTATTTGATATTCTATTCGTAACTGCTTTTTTTTTTTCAATTAAATGTTAATGCGAATGAACCATAACTATGCAGCCCTATTCCTAATAGATTGACTCCAAAATAGCATATCCAAATTATAAAAAATCCTATAGAAGCCACAATTGCAGAATTTGAGCCTTGCAAATTTTCATTTGTTCTAGTATGTAAATAAATTGCGAATATTGTCCAAGTAATAAATGCCCAAGTTTCTTTTGGGTCCCAATTCCAGTAGGATCCCCACGCTTCATTAGCCCATACTGCTCCCGAAAGAATACCTATGGTTAAAAATAGAAAACCGAGACTAATGACACGAGAACTCCAACAATCCAATTGCTGAATTAATTGATGCCTGTGATAATTTCTAAACGAAATAAAACAATTGTTTTGTAAAACATGGCTTATTTCATTCACGTATTGAATTTTTCCAAATGAAAATGACCTAAAATGGTTGTTTTTACATTTTAAAATTTTTTTTTTATTTTTTCGAAATGTAATGGCTAGAAGAGCTACTGATAATAATGATCCGCAGAGAAGAGATGCATAGCTCAATACCATCATACTTACGTGCATCATTAACCACTGTGATTGTAGAGCAGGTACTAATATTGTGGATTGATGCATTTCAGTTAAAAGACCTGAGGTGGCAAATCCTTGAGTCAAAATAGCACTGGGTGCAGTTATTGCACTTAGAAGATTTTTTTGTTTTCTAAAAAAAGGAAGCATATGAATAATGGATAAACTCCATGAAAGGAACATTAATGATTCATATAAATTACTTAAGGGTAAATGCCCCGAATAAATCCAACGAATAACTAATAATCCTGTTATACATAAAAAAGCGGCTACCATTCCTTTTTCCGACGAATCATATAATCCTACGATTTCGTGGACTAATAAGTTAATCAAATAAATCGTCAGTACGATTGAAACAATCGACAAGGAAATGTGAGTTAATATATGTTCTAAAGTAAAAAATATCATAAAAAATCCTAAAAAGGATATCCTCCAAGAATGGAATGGAGATCTGAAATTATATTCTATCCATTATAGGAATTATAATAGTATTTATTTGACTAGTATTTCTTTTTTAGAAATATGCCGCTACTCGGACTCGAACCGAGATGCTCTAGCACTGCTTCCTAAGAGCAGCGTGTCTACCGATTTCACCATAGCGGCTTGCTCGAAATCATAATAGCCCATTCATTTTTAATCGTCGAGATTGGAGGAGTAAATTCAATGCAATATTTATTTTGCCGAAAGATACAAAATATCTTTTAAATTACTATTTAAACGTTCAATAATCATTACCTTACTTAATTGTAGTGTGAGGTGGGGCTATTGTTGTTAGTTTTAAAACCGCACTGAATTGTTTTTCGTGTGGTTTAAGTTCTTGTAAAATTTGAGAATTGTAAGGAGGTTTAAAATGTTTGTTGGATAGGTTGAAAACTGGATTAACTATAAATTGCCAATTGCTAGGATTTAAATTGTACCCATAATTCGTGGTACTATTTATCAAACTAATTAAGTATTAGTCAAACCAATTAGTAGGCTGTAGATATACCAGTGAAAATTTGTCTTCAATATTTCTAAAACGATTTTTCATTATGGAATGCATATTGTGCTTTATGGATAGGTATCTTAATGTATTCTATAGTTAAGTTAAAACATAGAATATATATTCGGCATCCAGAACCCAATAAGCCTTTTAAAATTAAAAGAAAAATATCATTTTTGTGAAAAGTGAATCGATGGGGAAAATAACAATCCCCATCCCACAAAAACCCACTAACGAGAAAGAGAAAACTTTGTAAAGAGAAAAATGATATATTGTGCCTAATTTTTCGAGCCTTTGTCTAGTAGACACAAAAATGTTATCCTACAACATACGACAATAGAAAATTGCATCTCATTAAGTTTACCATATTAATGGTAATTTCTTATCTTATAAATTATCGAATTCGTTGGTTCATATCGATTAAGATTATTCCAAGACTTTTCCAAGTCTTTATTATATAATATATTACTTGTTTGTTGTACAAAAAAGCTTTTAGAATTCCCGGTCGAAAGGGATTTTGCTAAAGAAAAGCTTTTATTCCTGCCCAATACACTTGATTTTTCCAAAAATTTTTACGAATATGCTTTTTGGACATAGAAATACGCTTTTTTTGAATCGCCATTCAAAAATGCAGAGGTTATTGATTTTATAGTTAAATGTGGAAGACATTTATTGTTCAAAAAAATATATAATTTTTTTATTACTCAAATTTACATACAATATTTTGAAGAAAGAATTATTTATACTGACTAGTATTATATATATATAACTATATTCGAATGAAGATATTTATATATATACATGTCATGGCTATAGAAATTGAGTTGCTTTCCATTGGTAAAAAAGAATCAAAAAGAGTTTCAATTGTCTATTTTTGCCATGTTGCATTTCATCTAATTTCAAAAAAGAAATCAAAAAGTTTAAGAACCCTTACCTAATTTAAGAAAACTAGACTGTAAAACTCTTTCTATTAATTGTAATTGATCGAGGATCAAGAAAGTATATCTAATCTAATTAAAATTAGAAAAAATGAGTATCCATTAGTAAAAAATTTATTAAACGATATGTTATTTGAACCAGAAATTTTTATTATTATTTCAGCTCTGTGCAAACTGAAGTGATGAGTAACAAATCGACGAACATCAATAAAATTAATCACAAGTATAAGTTTAAGTTGCTTTATTGAAACAAATATAAGCAACTCACTCAGTTTCCCAACGGACTAGTTCACAACCGATTAATGATTCTGAATTCTGAATTCCGACTCAATTAACGAAAATAATAAAATAATCTCCTTGTTTTTTTGTTTATCGGGTTGAGTTATTGGTGGATCATAGGATACTCGGAATCAAGTACTTTTTTTTTTCATAATTTTTGGACTTGTTTTATGTATATAAACTAAATTATTGTAATAATGAAATGATTGAAAATATTATATTCTCTATGTTCATATATCTTAATCTTTAATTAAAAAAAAAGAATAACCAGACTTAATCGTTTTTATTTGACTATTTGGAAATCATCAGAATTCTTAATTCTATTTCTATATTAATTCTATTTCTATTAAAGTCTTTTCATATCTTTATTTTTTTTTTGCTCCGTTCTAAATATAAAAGAGTTGGTGAATCGGAAACAATTTAACAATAAAAAAAGGTTTATTTTTTATGGAATATACGTATCAATATGCGTGGATCATACCTTTCGTCCCCCTTCCGGTTCCTATAGCAATAGGGGTAGGCCTTTTTCTTTTCCCGGCGGCAACAAAAAATATTCGTCGTATATGGGCTTTTCTTAGTGTTTTATTACTAAGTATCGTTATGATTTTTTCCGCCAATCTGTCTATTCAGCAAATAAATGGCAGTCCATCCTACCAATATGTATGGTCTTGGACCTTAAATAATGATTTTGCTTTAGATTTAGGCCACTTAATAGATCCGCTTACTTCCATTATGTTAATATTAATAACTACTGTTGGAATAATGGTTCTTATTTATAGTGACAATTATATGTCTCATGATCAAGGCTATTTGACATTTTTTGCTTATATTAGTTTTTTTAACGCTTCGATGCTGGGATTAGTTACTAGTTCAAATTTGATACAAATTTATATTTTTTGGGAATTAGTTGGAATGTGTTCGTATCTATTAATAGGTTTTTGGTTCACACGACCCCTTGCCGCAACTGCTTGTCAAAAAGCGTTTGTAACTAATCGTGTAGGGGATTTTTTTTTATTTTTAGGAATCTTAGGTCTTTATTGGATAACGGGGAGTTTTGAATTTCGGGATTTATTTGAAATAGCCAATAATTTGATTGATAATAATGGGGACAATTCTTTATTTCTTACTTTGTGTGCTTCCCTATTATTTGTAGGTTCGGTTGCCAAGTCTGCGCAATTCCCTCTTCATGTATGGTTACCTGATGCTATGGAAGGCCCTACTCCTATTTCGGCTCTTATACATGCTGCTACTATGGTAGCAGCAGGAATTTTTCTTGTAGCTCGACTTTTTCCTCTTTTTACAGTCATACCTTACATACTGAATATAATTTCTTTGGTAGGTATAATAACAATACTATTAGGAGCTACTTTAGCTCTTGCTCAAAGAGACATTAAAAGAAGTCTAGCCTATTCTACAATGTCGCAATTGGGCTATATTATGTTAGCTTTAGGTATGGGATCTTATCGAACTGCTTTATTTCATTTGATCACTCATGCCTATTCGAAAGCATTATTGTTTTTAGGATCTGGCTCCATTATTCATTCAATGGAAACTATTGTTGGGTATTCCCCAGATAAAAGCCAGAATATGGTTCTTATGGGTGGTTTAAAAAAATATGTCCCAATTACAAAAATTTCATTTTTTTTAGGCACGCTTTCTCTTTGTGGTATTCCACCTCTTGCTTGTTTTTGGTCCAAAGATGAAATTCTTAATGATAGTTGGTTGTATTCACCCATTTTTGCAATAATAGCTTGTTTCACAGCAGGATTAACTGCATTTTATATGTTTCGGATGTATTTACTTACTTTTGAAGGTCATTTAAATAGTAATTGTAAAAATTACAGCGGCAAAAAAAATAATGTGTTCCATTCAATATCTATCTGGGGAAAAAAAGGAAAAAAAGTAAAAAAAAATAATTTGATTTTATCAACAATGAATCATAATCAAAGAATTTCTGTTTTTTCGAAAAAAGTATATCCTATTGTTGGTAATGTAGAAACCAATATGGTGGGGCCTCTTATTACTATAAAAAATTTTTCCAATAAAAAAATTTCCACATATCCTTATGAATCGGACAATACTATGTTATTACCACTTCTTATATTGGTCTTAGTTACTTTGTTCGTTGGATCCATAGGAATTCCTTTTGGTCAAGGAATAATTCATTTAGATATATTATCCAGATGGTTAACTCCATCAATAAACTTTTTACATTCAAATTATGATTTTGATTGGGATGAATTTGTGATAAATGCTATTTTTTCAGTCAGTATAGCATATTTCGGAATATTTATAGCGTTTCTTTTCTATGGGCCTGCTTATTCCAATTTTAATAATTTGAACTTCATAAATTTATCTGTTCAACTGGGTCCTAGGAGAATTATTTGGGACAAAATACTCAATTTTATATATAATTGGTCATATAATCGTGGTTACATAGACGCTATTTATACAAAAACCTTAACTACAGGTATAAGAGGGCTGGCAGAACTAAGTTATTTTTTTGATAAACAAGTAATTGATGGAATTACGAATGCTGTTGCTATTCTAAATTTATTTGTAGCAGAAATTATCAAATATGTAGGCGGAGGACGAATCTCTTCTTATCTCTTCTTTTACTTATTTTATGTATTTATTTTTATAGTAATTTACTGTATTTTTAATTTACAATTTAAAATCAAATTTTAATTTAAATTTAATTTAATAAAAGTGAAAGTGTTTTTTATTTTTTCTTCAAATTCTCGGTAATCAGTAGTAAGGGCAGTAGGAAGAGCGATATCATGAAGTTTGTTTATCCAAAGAGTTTCGATAGAATCTTCTATCGAGTTTATTAAATACTCGTTCATGTTTGAACCTGAATACAATTCTTTGATTGTTCCACGATGGGGTCCATTCAAAAGAGGATCATATATTTTAGGTAAGCATTCTTGTTCAGTCTCATCATTGCACAATCTAGTTCTTTTTTCGAGTACATCCATAGCAAGAGACCCCTTGTCTAGAGCTTCAATTCGATTGATAAGTTCGTTGATGAGGTTGTTTCGTTTTTGTTCATTGGTATAAAACCAATGATTATACAGTTCTGCTGGGGATAGCTTTTCTGTCGTGCACAAAAGCATCTTCTGTTGTATCATTTCAAAAAACGTTGACAAACTGGGCGGATATGTAAAAGATATTC